AAAATGACTTTTCGGATTTGGAATAACTCTTTCTCCGTGGCGGAAGCGAATAGCAATTTATTTCTATGGAACCCTTAGGAACAAGAAGAGTTAATTGGAAATCTCGACAGATTTTTCCGGAGTTCAAAGTTCAAACCAAAGTAAAGATGGAAAATGAAATAAAAAGAATCTCATCTCTATTTTTATATCGAATTCGAATATCAGAATAGTAGATATCGTCATGATTCAATGGGTTAGGTCCACTTACTTTTTGTTTTGTTGATTGATAATCTTTCCAATGAATTTAGGTTGGAATAAGAGAAAAATAGGAATATTTGGCAATTAAATGAGATGACTTATCATTATTCATTATAAAAAAAATGTTCACTTTTCTAAGTAGAATTACTATATTCTAATTCATTAGAATTATTATAGTATTCTTTTTTAGAATTAAAAATTTCATAATTGCATTTTTTTTTGAATGAAATTCGAAAATTCCTTACTTGTTTATTACAAATATCAACAATATTACTATTCTACCTGAATACTACCGTTGGTTTTTTATGCAAAGAAAGTCAAAAGCCCCTTATCGGATTTGAACCGATGACTTACGCCTTACCATGGCGTTACTCTACCACTGAGTTAAAGGGGCTCCTTTGATTCAATTCCTGAATAAATAACTAGACACTATGAGTCTAGTACATCTATTTAGTATTGTATATACTCCTATTTATATGTATACTTTTTTATTTCTTTCTTTTGTATTTGTATACTTACATTCTATATTTTATACTATATTATATAGACTTATATATACATATATTCTATTATAATTATTAGAATTCGAATTCTATTCTTCTATTCTTATTAATTCAAATTAAAATCGAATTTATGTACATAGATATATTTTATAGTGGATCATTACGGAACAATAAATTGAATTTTTATCTAGTAAGTATAGTATAGAGAAAAGGTAAAATGGTTTTGTTTATTGATATTGGATTTGATAAATATCAATGCAATGAATTATTTGAAAACCGATCCTAATGGGATTGTTCCATGTATCCGCCAATTCAATATAAAATATATCAAAAAAATTTCCTCGAATCATTGCGAAATGCATTACATTTGTCCCTCAACCAAATTCTTAATTGTGAAAAACCATTTTCAATAAATTATTGATCCCTAATCCCTCTTCCCATATTTTCAGATTGATTATCGTTTTTTTATTTCTTTTTTTATTTTTTTTTTTTCCCGGATTAGTGTGAGATATAAATATCCCCATCGAATCTAAACAATGAATGAATCAATGAATGTGAAAAAAAATGAAGTTGAAACCCCTCGCCTTTTCCGTTAAACCAATTATTCGCAGAAAGGGTCCTGTCTTTCGTATTTTTCTATTTTTTTTTTTTAGAATTCTAGAGTGGCCATTGGAATGAACAATTTCGAAATTGAAATAAAGAATCAAAAAATTCTTATGGACTTATGACAGACGGAAAAATCCTTCTGATCGAATCATATCATTCCATTATATTGACAATTTCAAAAAACTGTTCATACTATGAACATAATAGAATGGCGGTCGGGCAAGTATGCCCCCATCGTCTAGTGGTTTAGGACATCTCTCTTTCAAGGAGGCAGCGGGGATTCGACTTCCCCTGGGGGTAGGGTACTACTAAAGGAAGTTGATCCTGGGATTTGCAATAAAGACTGAGATTGACTCTTCCTGGGTCGATGCCCGAGCGGTTAATGGGGACGGACTGTAAATTCGTTGGCAATATGTCTACGCTGGTTCAAATCCAGCTCGGCCCAACCCAATAATTTGCCGATCCACCATGAAATGATCTAACCATTTGTTGTTCTCTGGAAATACCCGATGCGCCGATATGGAAGAATAAAAAAAGGATCCATACCTTACCTGCCTTTCTTCTTTGCTTCTTTGATTATGTACTTTTCCACAAATTCAGATCTTGGTAATGATTTAGATTCATATTAGGATCTGTGAGTATAAAGTATAAGTAAAGAAAGGGGGTAAAGTAAATAAAAAAACTCTTTTTTCCTTTGATTCATTGAAAGATTTATTTTCAATCGATTTGGCAATAACGAAAAGATTACTAGTAATCCGTGTTGATCTCGCTAAAGTGCATATCTATGTCGATATCAATATATCAGTTCCGCCTCTGTCAGTTACAACACAACGATTTTATTTTAATCGAAAATCGAAATGAAGAGGTTTGAATGAAATGGTAAGAATATGTGCGCTCTACGTTTTTTCCCTGGGATTGTAGTTCAATTGGTCAGAGCACCGCCCTGTCAAGGCGGAAGCTGCGGGTTCGAGCCCCGTCAGTCCCGATGGATACAAATTCAATAAAAAAATACATGAATTTATCTCTTCATTTTCTGTAAAGGGGAATAGAACCGAATTTTTTTCCTAACTAGGACCCCTTTTTTATTTTATTTTATTTATTTTTTTATCTTTTCCCATTTATCATCAAACCAATATGGTAATTTCCATTTCGTCAACTAATTTGATGGGAAAAAAGCATATGTGGATTAGTATAACTATTAGTAGCGTCCTATTCAGGATTCCAAGAAAAAGACGTACTGTTGGGCTTGGTTTTTTCAATTACTCCGGGTCTGTGTAATGGAATGGAGTACTATATAATATGTATATGTTTACCATGAACACACCCACAAATGTAATTTTCACAATACAAAATAAATTGAACATAGTTGATTCGAATACTTTAAGATTCAAAGTATATCCCCTTATCTTGCCCCAATTTTGTGTAACTAATTTGAATTACTAATTCTATTTTTTGAAACAGTCTATCTCATTCAAAATTCACACTGAACTTTTGATACATGTGTCCTATTCTTAATGTAAGTAGAAGAATATTAAAAAAAAAGAGATCAAACAAAGATTCCCTTTCTTATCGAGAGGGAATGAATAATCTTTTTTTAGTTTAAGGGAAGAGTCCCGCTGAAGAAAAAACAAAAAAACTATTAAAAAAAAAAAAGAAATAAAAGAAATAAAGTAAAGGAATTCTTGATTGGATCAATAATCCAATTTAGAATTCGGTATGGATAAAAGATCGTCCTATGTTATACTATTCAATTCTCGACGATAAATCGAGTTGATAGCTCAGATATTGTTATTCATGATATTGATTCGATATCATCGAAATGTCATTTTTATTATCCCATTGAATTTACCGACGAAAGATTTATCATCTCTATGGGATTAAATCCCGAGTTATTGCGAATTAAAGAGAAATGAAATGATGAGATTATGGAAGTCAATATTCTAGCGTTTATTGCTACTGCACTGTTCATTCTAGTTCCTACTGCCTTTTTACTTATAATTTACGTAAAAACAGTAAGTCAAAGTGATTAATTCAACTTTACTTCTTAGTTATTATCAATGCAATCAAGAAAAAATGCAAAAGGATTTCCATTGCGTGTCTTAGTCTTCAATGAAATGATCGGACTCCAATCTCCAATCAGCAGATTTCTATGAAATCGGATAGTTTACTTTGGTAGAAAGAAATAAAAGCTATTTCTTTCTACAAAACTATCTGTTATTGTAGTATATAAAAATAAAGATAGAGGTTTAATTTCGAATCAATTTCTTATTATTCGTATTCCTTTTCAAATATGAGAACATGGAACTAATTGAAATATTTATTTGATTGAAAGAGTCCTTTCTTTATCTTTCTATAGATGTATTTATATAGAAATATAGAATATGTGTATTTAAATATGTGTATATATATTCTATATATACACATATTCGAATACAGTATTCCAATATAATTACGAAATTGCAGGTATTTTATTCAATTTCTACATTAATTAATGAATTCAAAAAATTTCAGAACCATATATACTAAAATTGATACAGTTTGAGTTTGCTCCCTCAACTAAATTAGTAATATCTTTAAAGTCCACTTCTTCCCCATACTACGAGGGAAAGGGAAAATGTAAAGACTACCATTAAAGCAGCCCAAGCGAGACTTACGATATCCATGTGAATTATGCCCCTATCTCTATTAATATCAATATGAAGGAATTATTTCATTATTGTTCACTAATACAAATACTAATAATCGTGGTGGAATCGCTGGCGCAAAGTCAAAAAAAATTCTGTCTTAACACCATTCACGAAAGAATCCAATAAATTCAACTATAACATCTACCAAGTTCTTATATGATCTCTAGTAGAATCGGAAAACATTGAGCACAAATAAAAATATCCGGAGACACCTTTGCAGGTATTAGGGAAATGAATATTCATAACAGGTAGGAATAAGGAATAAAATAAAAGGACCTATTTTTTTAGTTGCCCTACATTTCATTAAGTAAAATAAGAATCATCCCTTTATTTAATTTAATAATATTAAAATGAAATTTATAAATATAGATATAATTTATAAATATAGATATAGAATATAAAATTCTATAAATCAAATCTATATAAATTAAATAGATATATCTAATATATATATATCTATATTCTATATATTAAATATTAATATAAAAAAATATAAATAATAAAGAAAACGAATTAGCTATTCAATCTAACTAATATTGAATCAATGTCGTATCGCTCATTTCATGAGTCTCTATACAAAGTTTCTTCTACAACTAAAAATGATTCCCTGTCCGACCTATTCCTATCGAATCAAATTCAAGACCCAGTCAGTAGACGGACACTACATTAGTAGTAGAGTGTGGGGGCTATCCTATCAAAATTTACCGATTCCTTTTCACGACTAGAATATTTTCTTGAATCCGATACACAAAGATTGAAAACATTTTCGAGAACAAAAACTCCAGATACTTAGAATTTAGAAGTATCAAAAGTCCTTTTCCTACGCTTGCTTCTGCTGTAAAAAAAATTGTCAAGTTTTCTATCAGCAAAACCAAATAAGCTATTTCAATTCTCTTGTCGATCAGGCGACACCCGGATTTGAACTGGGGAAAAAGGATTTGCAGTCCCCCGCCTTACCGCTCGGCCA